TTTACGAAGAAAAACTAATACAAATTCGCATTCAGATACATAAGAATTATATGGGAACCGAAATAGTCTTTTATTTTCTTTTGAAAAAAAAATAGAATTATTCGGAGTAATAAGACTATTCCAATTATGATATTCGTGAAGAAAGAATCGCAATAAATGTAAAGAAGGAACATCTTGGATCCAGCATTGAAGAATTTGAACCAAGATTTTCAGATGGATGGGATAAGGTATTAGTATATCTGACACATAATTTAAATGCGATAATTTGTCCTCCAAAAAGGGAAATATTGAATGAATAGATCGTAAATTCAAATTCTGAGATTTTGGTATTTTTTTTTCTTCGAGGGAAGATACTAATCGCAGCAAGAATGGAATTTCCACAATGACTGCAAAACCTTCCAATATCATCTGAGAATAAAAATGAAAATAAAAATAATTGTTGTGCCCAACGAATCGATTTTGGTTAGAATCATTAACCGAATAAATCAAATAATTCTGTTGATACATTCGAATAATTGAACGTTTCACAAGTACTGAACTAGATTTATTGTCATAACCAAAAATTTCCGTGGATTCGTAAAAAATCGAACCATTTAAACCACGATCATGAGCAAATGTGTAAATATACTCCTTAAAGAGAAGCGGATATAGAAAGTGTTGTTGCCGAGATCTATCTTTTTCTAAATATCCTTGTAATTCTTCCATTTACATTTCTACTTGAACCAGAGGCAGGACCCATTTCATTTTTGGGGTTATCAAATGATACATAGTGCAATATGGTCAGAACAGGGTATATATTATGTATATAATTATAGTAAGAAAAAAATATATATCCCACAAACAAAGGAAACAGGGGAGTCCAATCAACAGATCTTTTTCCTCTCCTTTTCTATCCAATTGGTTTATGTTCGTTATAATTACAAAAGGGTAAAAAATCCTTTATTTTTGCAACTCGATCGCTCTTTTGACTTTGGAATAAATTCTCTTTATCAGTATACTCTTTCTTCTACACATCCGTCTCCAATCCATAATAAAGAATAATTAGGATTCATTAAAAAAAAAAGAAAGAAAATCAATGGTCCACTCACAAAAGAACCCACCCTTTCCCGCATCAGGCACTAATCTATCTTTAACGTCTAATTAGATCGGGTAATCATTCAAATTAAGAACAAAAGCTCGTTGCTTTTTATTTCACCAGAATTAGAGCCATAGGGCTCTATCCATTTATTCACTAGACCCAACTGTAAATGTGAATTTTTTTTTTCACTTCCAAAAAGAAAAAAAAATTTGTAACGATCCGGTAAGGATAAACTCAAAGTTCTACTTTAATTAAATAATAAATTAAACAATAAATTAAATAATAAATTAAATAATTAAATAATAAAAATAATAATAATATTTTATTACGACATGCTGTTTTTTCCATTCATTACCTTTGAGGATCAGTCGTGGTCTTATAGACTCTACCAATAGTCTGGACGAATCTGTTGCTTCATCCAAATGTGTAAAAGATCATAGTCGCACTTAAAAGCCGAGTACTCTACCGTTGAGTTAGCAACCCGAATAAAATAAATAGGATATGTAAATACGGTCAAAATAAAAAAATCAATTGAATTGCACTGCACGACCCCGTCAAAACATTGAACTAGAACAAATCGAAAAGAAAGATTTGTTGATCAATTAAAAACACCAAAATACCAAAATGGACAGATCAGATTAAACAACAACAGATTCCCAATAGAGATGTCAAAATTGTGACAAACCACCCTTTTATTTATCAATTTTCTTTTCTTTTTCGTTAAGAAAATACATCTTGTATGCCAGTAAATCCGGTAGGGCAAACCCATCATTTGACTGAAGTGAAGGAAAGAAAAAACCAATATGGGGTGGAGATAAACGGATCTATTTATCTACGATCGAATTATATTTCTTCGATGCACCATTGTCAATATGAATCCAATGTTAAGAAAACAAATTTAAGTAAATCAAATAAGGACTTGTGTTGGATTGGCACAACATAAACATAAATAATAAATTTGGATGAAAAAAAATACGAAAGAGGTAAAGTAAAGAAAAAATCTCGGGTTTATTCAATCAATAGAGGTACAATAAGCAAGATTAACCCCTTGTTTGTTGGTGGATTCCCGCAACAAACAAGAAAAAAAGTAAATTAAGTATGAATACAGCAAGAAAAGGGCAAATTGTGTGTAAATAATTACACAAAGATAGATACTAGTTACCCCCCCCCCCCTTTTTTTTTTATTTATTAATTTTGTTTTTTTCCTTTAATTAACTCGAATCGAAGTTCTTTCTTGAAATAATTCTGCCTTCCTTAAAATATCACAAACAGTTCCCGTAGGTTGAGCACCTTTTTCAAGGAAATATAGAATAACAGGAACATTTAAATAAGTTTGATTCTTTATCGGATCGTAAAAACCTACTTTTCTAAGATCTCTTCCTTCTCTTCGGGATCGAACATCAATTGCAACGATTCGGTAGATGGCTCATTGGAATAGATGTAAATAAACAATGCCCCCCCTAGAAACGTATGGGAGGTTTTCTCCTCATACGGCTCGAGAAAAAAGGATTCTAAATTTCTGTATATGTATATAATGGCAAATGGATCCATAAAATCATGAATTAGACTATGATTTGAGTCGTTTTTTTATTCTTCCTTACAGAAAAAAAGAAATCTCATTCGTACTCATAACTCAAGTTGGGTAATTCTGACAGAGTTCGAAGGGAAACCCTTAGACATTTATTGAGCCGTCTCTAACCTCTTTTGTTTGTCTCATCTCGAATCTATTTTTATTCCTCATTCTGATTCAATTGTTGAGACAATTGAAAATAGTGTTTACTTGTTCCGGAATCCTTTATCTTTGCTTTGTGAAATCATTGGGTTTAGACATTACTTCGGTGATCCTTACTCCTTTCAAAAGAGCAGCAACATACCTTTTTGTTTTTTGTTATTTTTTTCTATAATACTATAGAAATAGAATATGAACGGTGGATTCCCTTGTGATACACTTTTGATCGAAATAGTTTTACCAATTCTGAAAAATTTTACTTTTGATTTTTCAAACTTCTTTGATTTTTCGATTTTTTTAACCTTTCGATTTATATATTGAGGATATACTTACAAAGTTGGTCTAACTTATTAATAGTTACTAACCCTAGATTCTTCCCCCTGATAAACGAATCAATCCTTTCTGCTCGAGCTCCATCATGTACTATTTACTTACAACCTAACACAAATTAGGTTCCTAACAGAGCAGAACAAACTATGTCGAGCTAAGAACATCTTCATTCCTATAGAAAATGGTGGATGTAAGAATCCACAGCCGATCATGTCCTTCAAGTCGCACGTTGCTTTCTACCACATCGTTTCAAACGAAGTTTTACCATAACATTCCTCTAATTTTATTTCAAACCGGTATGTAATTGATTCAATATGGAATCATGAATAGTCATTGGCTCAACCGGTGTGTGTATACCGGTATATAATAGTACATACTTTCCATCTATCTATCTATGGATAGATAAGTATTTATCCGGGGAAGGCTCGGCAAGGATCCAATTTATTTAACTCTATATTCTATCATATGAATGAAACATATTTCTAAAAAAGACGAATAAATAAGTTTGCTTAAGACTTATTTACATCTTAAAAAGATTGTTCGGGACGATCAATCATGAAGGATCCATTTTTCTCGAACAAATAAACTATAAACCTCAAAAGAAGAACCTTTAATATTAATAGATTTGCAATCCCGGAACAAAATCAATTATTAATAAAACTTTTTTATTTTATGCAATACAGATTTTGTTTTACTTCAGGTTCAAGAATTTTTCTTTTCCATCAATTCCATAAAGTCAAGTAGATGCAATATACGAATTTCCCCCCAATCGCTACATTACATTGATTTACAATTATTCATTTGAACCGGATAAGATATAAGATGAACCAGATAAAATACAAAAAAATGGGGTCCAGTCGTTTTTACTATTTTTTTCCCACACCAGTTTTAGAAGTTTTAAGACCAGTGATGAAATTAGTACCAAAAACTCCCTACTCTTTAGTCTCCACATAGACTGTGGAATTGGGATACCCCATTTATTTACTTTAGGCTTTTTACCCTTGGTAAGGGAATAAAGAGGCCTTTCTTTCATTCACATTTCGATTCAGAATGCTTCATGTGAGAATTGACATTTCATAGATATGGGACATAAAGTTTCCAAAAGTAACTAACTTTAAAATGAATATTGAGTAGTACGAACATATCCTGAATGTGAATGATAAACCCAGAATTTCTTTTTTGAATTCAAAAAAAAAAAAGATATTTATTTCCACCCACATTTGACACTTGATTACGTTTGTGAGAAACCAAATGAAAGAAAAAATATGATTCTAAGAATGATTCTTAGAATTCAGAACAAAAGATTGTTCTCGTTAACAATTTTATGTTTCATGTGGGATACAATGTGATCCCATCTTTCGTTTCTGATGGAAACGATCTGGGACGGAAGGATTCGAACCTCCGAGTAACGGGACCAAAACCCGCTGCCTTACCGCTTGGCCACGCCCCATTTCGAATTTCTATTCGACACTAATAAACATTAATATTGGTATTGGTTATTCGTCAATTCCAACCCAATAAATACATTGGGGATATATTGTTGCTAGGATTCAACACATGTAGATATAGAATCAAAAAAATTCATTGATCATTACATGGAATTCAGTTAAGATATTGTATGAAAATGGAATTCCTTGTATTCTCATTTGAGAATGGAAGGAAAGATTTTTTTTGATTTTGGAGAGTTCGAAAAAAAAAGAAAGATTTTTTGACTTGTCTTTTTTTTCCCTTATAAAAAAAAAAACTCAATCAGAATAAAATTATCTAATCTACAAGAACGAAATTTTGTTATGCTTAATATCTTTAGTTTAATCTGCATCTGTCTTAATTCTATCTTTTATTCGAGTAGTTTTTTCTTCGCCAAATTGCCCGAAGCTTATGCCTTTTTAAATCCAATCGTCGATGTTATGCCTGTCATACCTGTACTTTTTTTTCTCTTAGCCTTTGTTTGGCAAGCTGCTGTAAGTTTTCGATGATTTAATACTCTGCTAAATTCATGATTTATTCGATAAATCAAAATTCGAAAAATTGATAAGACCAGATAAGTCTTACATTATGAACCCTCGATTCAAAAATCGAAATTCTTGTATATTGAATAACCGCGGCGATGAATTTTGATCAACTTATTTCCTCGTTCTGACCTTACAGTGAGCAAAGACTTTATTAGGTTGCCTACAATACCTAATTATTCATATGACAAGAAATTTTTGATAACGAAGGAATCAAAATCTTATTCCAAAGAAATTCGTGAAAATGACTTTCTTTTCAAAAAACACTTCATTTTTTTGGGGGTGTCATGTCAAAACAAAATAGTGTATGTGGTAAAAAATAAGTAACCTATTCCCTTTTTCAAAAAAAGATCTTGGAGATTGTGTAATGCTTACTCTCAAACTATTCGTTTATACAGTAGTGATATTCTTTATTTCTCTCTTCATCTTCGGATTTTTATCTAATGATCCAGGGCGTAATCCTGGACGTGAGGAATAAAAAAAAGATATTTTTAGTTTTTCCTGCTTTTTCTAAATTTTTTTTCTTATGATTTTATCTATTCCATACATTTACCTATGATAAAATCAAGGGATCGAAATTCCTTCGAATTCGAAAGTCTCAAGTAATAAGAAGAAGCGGAGAGAGAGGGATTCGAACCCTCGGTACGAATAACTCGTACAACGGATTAGCAATCCGCCGCTTTAGTCCACTCAGCCATCTCTCCCCATCCCCATTTAAAAATGGAAAATTTTTTATGTGATGTGACACGTGAAGTAAAGATATATAAAAATATAAAATAGATAAATAAAAAAGTAAAACAATTATATAACATATATAAATAAACATTATAATATAACTTATAAGTTATATTATTATAAACTTATAAAGATATATAAAAAGAACAATAAAGTAATATATATCTATATAGGATAAAAAAATATATATATATATATAAGAAGAAATTTGATCAGGAATTCAATTTAGATAATGATTCGAAACGGATATCCCCAATAGAAAAATACCCTACTTCTTTTATTTTGTACGAAAGGTTTATTCCCCCGGCTTGGTTTAAGTACTGGCCGGGCCAGGCCAGTATTTCCATAGATTAAATGATTTAATAATGATTTGATATCAATCCAAAATACTTGTTGAAGTGTCATTTCTTATTATTAATACTTAATATTATTAATATTAAATTAATATATTTTTTTTTATTTTCTTTTTATCAATTTATTACTTACTGGAAAAAGAAACTGGAATAATAAATATATAAATATATAAATATATATACATATATATTTATATATTTATTATGTACATATATGCACATATATTAAACAATAAAAAGTATTAAAATGAAAAATGAAAAAAAAAAATATCAAATATTAAACACACATATTTATAAACGTAGTTATAATATAACTCATTTATTTGTTCAAGAGACAAGCTTTATTTGAACAATTGAGATCCAATTGACCCGAATTCTTAATTCATAAGTAAGATCTGGCAGTTGAAAGAGAAGTTGAAAAAAAAGAAACCTCATGTATGCAGATTTCATCCTTTCTATGATCCAGCTTCAATGATTCTTTCAGACCGGGACTGTCAGTAATGACTTCGTATCAAACGAAAAGAAAAGTATAATATAACTAACACTTTTTTTATGTTATTTAAGTAAGCTTTCTGCTCTTCGCCTATTTAAGTCCCCGGCGGGACGAAGCGTCAACGCTAAAATTTTCATGATTCTGATGCTATCTTGATTGCGCCTCACTCTTTTGTTCGACAAATGGTCCATTCATATACAATAATAAATATATAGCGGGTATAGTTTAGTGGTAAAAGTGTGATTCGTTCTATCAAAAACTTAAATAGTTAAGGGGTCTTTCAGTTTTTTTCATATTCCGATCAAAAACTTTATTTCTTAAAAAGGTTTAATCCTTTACCTCTCAATAGTATATTTGAGGAAGAATATACATTCTCACGATTTGTATCCAAAGGCCAATTAGAAATTGAATAAAAAAGATTGGATTATGGATATGGAGTCGCGAAGCATAATTTTTTTGGATTGGATTAACTCTTCCAATTGAATGAGTATGAATAAAGGATCTATGGATGAAGATACAAAAGTTTATTTCCAATCGTAACTAGATCTTCCATTTTTTTTTGTAAAAGGGAAATTGAAGCCAAATAGCTATAAAACGATGGTTTTGGTTTACTAGAACCATCAGCATATTGTTTCAGCTCGGTGGAAACCAAATTCTTTTCCTCAGGATCCTGCGAGTGGAAATAGGGAACGAAGTAACTAGACTAAATGGATTTAGTATAATCCCCCTCCTCTAGAGGGATCATCTAGAAAGCAAGTAGCTTTGGATGGATT